TCCTTTTTTCATCTCCTGCTGATTCAGAGGTACCGTCTCTTGGATCCATTGTATAGTTTAATGGTAAAGTTTGATTACCATTAACCCCCAGAAAAGTGAACGAGTTTTTCGGTTTGATTCATATCCTATTCATCTTCTAAAGGTGTCCCGCGGCTGATTTATATTTTATATTAAGTTAAGGTGGCCTTAGGCCTTATTCCCTATTGTATTTGTATTGTGTAGTGCTTTTTTATTTCCTAAAGGTGGCCGGCCCTCAGCAACTATTATTTCTAGTTTATTTATGAATAAAGGTGGCCATAGGCCCCTATGGTCCATTGGTGCCCCTATGGTCCAGTGGTTACGACCTCTCTCTTTCACGGAGAAAACGAGGGTTCAAGTCCCTCTAGGGGTATACCAAGACCATAGGAGTAGGATTTTATCAAAAGTGAAATGGATTTGTCAACTCCTCAGTCTATCCGTGGCAGTTTGATTTTATATATTTTATCAAAAGTGAAATGGATTTGTCCGCCTGGGAGACGAAAGAAAGTTGATTATGGAACGTCTAATTAGGCGTTGGGTCGATGCCCGAGTGGTTAATGGGGACGGACTGTAAATTCGTTGACAATATGTCTACGCTGGTTCAAATCCAGCTCGGCCCAACAATTCGCCAATCTACTATCAGATGGTAGAACCCTCTTGTTCTTAAGAAATACCTGATAAGAGAGAAGAAAAAAGAATCCAAATTTTCTGCTAGATTTCTTCTTATTTCCCTGGGATTGTAGTTCAATAGGCAAGAGCACCGCCCTGTCAAGGCGGACGTTGCGGGTTCGAGCCCCGTCAGTCCCGACGGATCCAATAAGGACATCAATTAACCTCTCCGTTTTATGTGAAATGAAAGAAGGGACAGAGAGCATAATTTAATTCCGAAGGGGTTTCCCTCTTTTTTTCAGGATTCTGTCGAAGAAAGAACAAACCCTAAACTAAAATGAAAATAATTAAAATAGTGAAGTTGATAGAATATTCCATCTTTTCTCTCGCGACTCATCTTTCTCATACTTCTTTGTCTTTCAAAGAAAATGGGATCATTCAAATTTACAACCTAATTCCTCTTTTTTCCACTTCGCTTGTATTGTTTGTTGGGGTTTTGTAGTTAAGTTAATGGAAACGGACGAGGATACTTCATTTGATGGTTCTACACGGAACAACTAAGGTAAGTTATAGAAAAGAAAGAACAGAAAAGAAGGATAAATAAAGGAATTTTTGATTGGTCCGGGAATCCCATCGTGGATTCGGTATGGATAAAAGATCTTCGTATGTTATACTATTCAATTCTCGACGACGAATTAATTTAATAGCTCAGATATTGTTATTCATGATATTGATCCGATTCAAGATCATCGATAGGTAATGCATTCATTGAATTGACAGGTGAAAGATTTATCATCTCTATGGGATTAAATCCCGAGTTATTGTGAAATAAAAAAACGATGAGATTGAGATTATGGAAGTAAATATTCTTGCATTTATTGCTACTGCACTGTTCATTTTAGTTCCTACTGCTTTTCTACTTATCATTTACGTAAAAACAGTCAGTCAAAATAATTAATTACTTGAAATGAAACTTGACTTCTGAGTTCTTATCAATAGTTGAAGAAATCAAATCAAAAGGATTCTTTTTTTGCGTCTTAAATGAAATCAACGGACTATAATGGGCGGTATTCTATGAGATCCGAGAGTATGGTAAGAAAGAAATTTCTTTCTTACCATACTCTCTATTACTGTTATAGTAGTGTATAAAGTTGTACTTGACTTTCTAATAAAGTTGGTATACTCTATTAGCTTCTATCTATATCTACAATATATGTAGTGATTAATCCATATATGGAATTAACGTAGGACCCAATTCTCTTTCTTCAATTCTCTTTCTTTCTGAAATAATTGTTTTACTGTTATACAATACATTTCTCCACTAGAATCCAATGGAATTTCGAAATGAATATATTTTTTTTGATTTGAAAACTATTTCAATTCAAATAAAAAATGCGTTGCAGAACGATCTATAAAACAATTGATACCGTTTCATTCCTCAACTAAATTAGTAGTGCTTCTAAAGTCCACTTCTTCCCCATACTACGAGTGAAAGGGAAAATGTAAAGACTACCATTAAAGCAGCCCAAGCGAGACTTACTATATCCATGTCAATTATGTCCCTTATCTTTATGATAGAAATATTCCATTATTGTATTGCTCACTAATAATAGTAGAATCCATGGTCCAGAGTCAAAAAGGGATTCTGGCCCAACACTATTAATGAACCAATCAAATAAATCCATTTCTAAAAAATTACTATATGATTTCTAATCGGAAAAGACTAAACACAAGTAAAATACACAATGATGCTACAAAGGAATGTTACTAATGGAACATAATGGAACATATAGTAAAAAAAAAAAGAGGGCCCATTCTTTGTTGCCCTTTAACTTCAAAGATCAATTGCTATCTATTACATACTTTTATTTCCTATTTGATCTAATCCGTACCCTTTCCCGATTGTCTCTCTGAAGCAGTTGGGGGATAGTATAATATACTCTTGACGAGGGGTTTCAAAAAAAATAATAAAATTTTTTCACTTTTTCTATAAAAAAGTAAATTATCCATCCAATCTCAATATAATAGTGATTGAATGCCTGAACACTCAGAGATTCTCGCGAGTCTATAATATGTAGATTACATAAAGACTTTCCACAACTAGTTAGCCGCCGGCTATGCCAATGAAATTCAAGACCCAATCACCAATCAGTAGATATTACATTAGCAGTAGAAGGGAATCGGGAAGTCTTGCTTCGACCATTATAATATAATCTTTCTTTGAATTTTAGATTGAAAGATTTCCAATCTTTTACAAAATCCCCAGAATAGATGTTTAGAATCAACCAAGTATCAACAATCCCCTTATTCTGTTCTACTGGGGAAAATTTGGGTGATTTATATCAGCAGATAAGAGATTTTGATTTGTTTGTTGATGAGGCGGCACCCGGATTTGAACTGGGGAAAAAGGATTTGCAGTCCCCCGCCTTACCACTCGGCCATGCCGCCAAAACGATACACAATAGGATAAAATTTTCTGGGTTGGATTACTAAACTTTAGTTTATTGTACTTGCATCCCTTTTTTAATTTAATCCTTTTGCTAAATTTATAAAAATTCTAAAAGAAACCCCTTTTGATTGTAGTTGATCCACCCCTTCGAATGCCGAAAAACTTCCCCTCACTTTTCTATTGAACAATCAAATGTATATTTTCATTCAAAAAAGCCCAAATTTATGACAAATGGGAACCCTTAACTATTCGTTGACTGAGAATTCCTGAATGATTCTTGGATTTGAATCTAAAATTGGGTTCGCCGAATGACATAAGAAACTACAAAACATACTTAATTGATTCTTTTGAATCAAAAATCCTTCTCAATTTCTATTATAACAAAAATGATAAGTATATGTAAACCCCACAATGGAAATTCTTACACAGATACCAAATTGGGTATCTTATTTAGAGTATGTTTCCTATACCTATAAATAAAGGGAATTCGTTGGAACAAAAAAAAGGCCCGGCTGGGTATTTACCGGGCCAGGCCCAAAAGGCACTTCGAACAAAATAAAAGCAAGAAGGTCTTCTTTATTTATCTTTCTATTTGGATCTTTCGAGCATCTAAATGGAATTCCTAATTATATAATAACGATAAAGAATGTGAAAGAAATACTTTCTTTAATCCTTACTTGATGTGTAATGTAACATAGTAATTATCTTTTTCAATTGGGAGAGATGGCTGAGTGGACGAAAGCGGCGGATTGCTAATCCGTTGTACGAGTTATTCGTACCGAGGGTTCGAATCCCTCTCTTTCCGTTTCCGTTGATGACTTTCTATTTTTTTCTTTCAAATTTCGCAAACCCCTTTTGATTTTTTTCCTAGTTAAACGTATGGAATAGAGAAAATAAAATCTTAAGAAAATTGGAAAATCAAGCAAGAAAAACGAAATTTTTATTCTTCACGTCCAGGATTACGTCCTGGATCATTGGATAGGAATCCAAAGATAAAGAGAGAAACAAAGAATATTACTACTGTGTAAACGAAAAGTTTGAGAGTAAGCATTACACAACCTCCAAGATCATTTTTTGAAAAAGAAAAACGAGAAAAGATAATAGATCCTCCATTTTTATATCACATATCCTATTTTGACACCAAGAAATGAATTCTAGAAATAGAAAAGAATGTTCAGAAATTCAAATGAAGTTGAAATTTGTAATAAGAGTCTTTGATTACCACAAATCACTTTCATACCCACAATTAGATATTCTAAGGGACCCTAACCTAATAAGGCCTTTCGCCGGAAAAAGGATTAGAATCGGGAAATGGGGCGAGCGGAATTTCTCGCGGCTATCCAAGAATTTCAATGTTTGAATTGAAGGTTCATACTCCCAGACTTATTTGATCTTATCAATTGTTATAATTTTTCTCAAATAAATCATGAATTTTCTAGGATAGTATTCAAGATCTTATCGAAAACTTACAGCAGCTTGCCAAACAAAGGCTAAAAGAAAAAAGAACAGAGGTATGACTGGCATAACATCTACGATTGGATTCAAAAAAGCATAGGCTTCGGGCAATTTGGCGAAGAAAAGACTACTCGGATAAAGGGTAGAATTAAGACAGATCAAACTAAAGATATTAAGCATAACAGACATTTTGTTCGTCGAGATAATTGCATTTTGATTGAGTTATTGATATAAGGAAAAATGAAGAAAGTAAGGTAGACAAAAAAATCTTTATTTTTCCGCTCAATCAAAAATCCTCCAATCCTCAAAGGAGAATAGAAGAAATCATACTTTCATACAATATCTTAATTGAATTATATGTAATGATCAATAAATTCAGTTGAATTCTAGATATACACATGTCAAAATCCTAGCACGAATCTATAATATAGTCTATAAAGAAGAAAAAGAAGAAAGATTTTCTCTAGTCTATAGATAGTTGGACTGGAATTGACGAACACTTAATACCAATATTATTCTTTATTAGTATTAGTGTCGAATAAAAATAGAAATGGGGCGTAGCCAAGTGGTAAGGCAACGGGTTTTGGTCCCGCTATTCGGAGGTTCGAATCCTTCCGTCCCAGAGCATATCCATTGTATCCGAATACATCTTTTTTGTTCAACAAGGTTCTGTTTCAAGGTCTACTATTGTATATAATATTATTCTTCTTTCTTTTTTTATTTTGAATGATTCTTTTCGGAATCATATCTCATTTTTTCACAAACTGAACTAAATTGAGTTCAAATGACATGCAAATGTAACTGAATCCTTTTGTGATCCAGATAAAGATAAGATGGGACATATATCACAGTTGCAGAAAGATTACTTAACCTCAGGTTAAACAAAATATGAAAATACATATAAAACCAGGAAGTGCTTAGCCTATAGGTATGTATTGTTATCCTATATTCAGTGACAATAGTCTTTCTATTTTTGTGAAAAATAATTTGCATCCCTAAAATATTCAATTTTAAATATTTAACAATGATATTTCTTTTTATTGTTCGATCTATTTAGCTTATTTGCTTTAAATCATTGACAATTCTATTCGAAAAGAAAAAGAAATATTTATTTCTTATGATAATCAAATGTAGTCTTTACTGTAAAAAGTAAAACTTGACTCAAATAATGATGTCGAAGTAGGAAACTTTTTCAATTATCAAGATTTGTAATGATTCCTTATGGATTGAATCTTTAGGAAGTTGGAAATGGGTCAGTCTATCTTATTGAGTCATTTGAACAGGCAGAGTCAAATAGAATTTCTTTATTCGTGTTATTTCTGTTAGTTATGTTATTTCTATATTTTGATTTCTGGATATTTCTGTTAGATATTTTTTTGAGATAGAGATTTATAGAAAAAAGTTGCGTTCATACAAAAAAAGCCCAGGTCTTGCTAAGATTTCTTCATAAAAATCTTTATTATCTATGTAGCTAAGAAAAAATATAAATGACTATGTCTCTGTACCGCCTGAACCAATGACTATTCATGATTCCATAATTGAATCAATTCCATACTGGTTCCAAATTAGAGGAATGTTATGGTAAAACTTCGTTTAAAACGATGTGGTAGAAAGCAACGTGCGACTTGAAGGACACGATCCGGTGTGGATTCTTATTCTTACATCCACCATTTTCTTTTATATAGGAATGAAGGTGCTCTTGGCTCGACGTCGTTTGTTCTATTCTACTAGAACCCTTCTTTTTTTATTGGGTTGTAATGTAAATAGTTCATGATGGAGCTCGGGTAGAAAGTATTTATTAATTTCTCAGGGGCAACGATCTAGGGTTAATGCCAATCAATAAATTGGAACAACTTCGTAAGTATATCTTCGATATAGAAATCGAAAGAATCCGATTCGAGCAAATTTTCAATTCAAAAAAATTGTTGGAATCGCAAAAACTTTTTCGATCCACAGTGTATCGCGCACGAATCAACCGTCGGTATGATTCTTTGATAGAAAGAAATCACAAAAGGGGTATGTTGCTACCATTTTGAAAGGATTAAGAAGCACCGAAGTAATGTCTAAACCCAATGATTTAAAACAAAGATAGATAAAGGATCCCAGAACAAGGAAACACCGCTTCAATTGTCTCACAGATCCGAATAAAGAATCCAAATAGATTTTCAACGAGACAAAAAAGGGGGGGGGTTAAAGACCACTCAATAAAAAAATATCTTAATTTTCTTTAATATATTTGAGAATTATTGAACTTGAGTTATGAGTACAAATGATTTTTTAGTTTTCAGGAAGGAAGCTAAATAAAAATGACTATGAGTTAAATTTTAGGCTAATTTATTTTACGGATTCCTTTACTATTTATTATAATTTTATCCATAGACAAAACTTCGAATCATTTTTTCTCGAGCCGTACGAGGAGAAAACTTCCTATACGGTTCTAGGGGGGGGGGGTTCTTTTTCATCTACATCTATCCCGATGAGCCGTCTATCGAATCGTTGCAATTGATGTTCGATCCCGAAGAGAAGGAAGAGATCTTCGGAAAGTGGGTTTTTATGATCCGATCAAGAATCAAACTTATTTAAACGTTCCCGCTATTCTCTATTTCCTTGAAAAAGGCGCTCAGCCTACAGGAACTGTTCAGGATATTTTAAAAAAGGCAGAGGTTTTTAAGGAACTTTGCTCTAATCAAACGAAATTCAATTAAATTAAGGAAATAAAAACCAATTCAATATTAAATTAAGGAAATAAAAACTAAGGGTAGGATAGTGATTTCTATATCATTTTGGATATCTTTTCTATACTATGTTTTTTTATTTCCTTCTTTTCTTGCTCTATTAGTATCTATTTCTCATTTCTTTTATAGAATCTTTTTCTAATGAAAACCTTATTTGATTGATCCTCACAAAATTGAAAATTCTGGCATTACCTGCAATCGGGTGGTTTTCATTTGAATTCTAATACCAAGTAA